CAGACTGGCGACTTATTGTCTTACCCATTGTAGGACGTGTGTAGCCCAGGGTGTAAGGGGCATGATGACTTGACGTCGTCCTCACCTTCCTCCGGTTTGTCACCGGCAGTCTTTTTAGACAAATTAACTAAAAATAAGGGTTGCGCTCGTTGCGGGACTTAACCCAACATCTCACGACACGAGCTGACGACAGCCATGCACCACCTGTAGAAGCGGAATAAGGACCCCTTTTCAGGAGACCAACACTTCTAGCAAACCCTGGTAAGGTTCTTCGCGTTGCATCGAATTAAACCACATCCTCCACCGCTTGTGCGGGCCCCCGTCAATTCCTTTGAGTTTCACTCTTGCGAGCGTACTTCCCAGGCGGGATACTTAACGCGTTAGCTAAGATACTGAACGGGTCGATACGTCCAACATCGAGTATCCATCGTTTACGGCTAGGACTACTGGGGTATCTAATCCCATTTGCTCCCCTAGCTTTCGTCTCTGAGTGTCAGTAATAGCCCAGTAGAGTGCCTTCGCCATCGGTGTTCTTTCCAATATCTACGCATTTCACCGCTCCACTGGAAATTCCCTCTACCCCTACTATACTCAAGTCTCCTAGTTTCCACTGCAGATTTGAGGTTGAGCCTCAAGGTTTAACAGTGGACTTAGGAAACCACCTGCAGACGCTTTACGCCCAGTGATTCCGGATAACACTTGCATCCCCCGTCTTACCGCGGCTGCTGGCACGGAGTTAGCCGATGCTTTCCACCTTAAGTACCGTCAGATCTTCTTCCTTAAGGCACCGAGGTTTACAACTCAGTAAGTCTTCGTCCCTCACGCGGTATTGCTCTGTCAGGCTTTCGCCCATTGCAGAAAATTCCTCACTGCTGCCTCCCGTAGGAGTCTGGACCGTGTCTCAGTTCCAGTGTGGCTGATCGTCCTCTCAGACCAGCTACTGATCGTCGCCTTGGTAGGCCATTACCCTACCAACTAGCTAATCAGCCGCGAGCTTCTCTTCAGGCAGAGGTAATTCAGTCTAACTATTTTCCTCTTTTTCACCCTGGGGCATATGGGGTTTTAGCGAATGTTTCCATTCGTTATCCCCCTCCTAAAGGCAAATTCTCACGTGTTACTCACCCGTCCGCCACTAAAATTAACCGAAGCTAATTTCCGTTCGACTTGCATGTGTAAGGCATACCGCCAGCGTTCATCCTGAGCCAGGATCAAACTCTCCGTAGTATTTCCTAGTTCTTTTTTCTTCTCAACTTAGTTAGGACCTTTATTTAAAGTTACTAAGCTGTTTTGATTTAAGTATTGGAGAAACTCCACAATTCTTACAATACTTATGAGAGTAGGGTTTTGTCAAGTGCTAAATGTGTGTTTACTATTTTTTTTCTGTTACTGAGATTGATGGTTGACACTTTATTCCTATTAGATTAAAATAGTTCACAGTTGAGAATCTAAATAAATGTCACCCAAAAACTTGAAACAAATACCGAAAAGGAAACCCCTCATGGGAGAACAAATCCAACCTTGGCAACTTTATTTTAACCGTTTGCCAAATGCTCATACTGTTTTCAGCACGACTAGTATACAGACTAAAGGTTTAGAATTTAGCCAAACTGTCTCCAATCTTATTTTGACTTTTGATATGGCTCTTGAAAAAAATACGAATAACGTGGCTGCTGAACAAACTCCAACTGCCACAGAAGAAGATGATTTAATTTATACAGTAGGCGGAAAATTAGTTGTAACAGCTACTGATGTTGCCGAAGTTGTTGCACTATGGACAGGCTTACCAGCTACGAATTTAACTCGCGATCAAGCAGAACGTTTCTTACATTTAGAGCAGGATCTTGGTAACCATATTATTGGTCAAGATCATGCATTAGCTGTAGTAGCAAAATCTCTACGTCGTTATGCTGCTGGTTTAAGAAATCCAAAACGTCCGATAGGTAGTTTCCTATTATGTGGGCCTACAGGTGTAGGAAAAACAGAGTTAACGAAACAGTTAGCTGAAAACCTTTTCGGCTCTCAAAAAGCACTTATTAGACTAGATATGTCTGAATATATGGAGAAGCATACTGTTGCTCGTTTGATAGGATCTCCACCAGGCTATGTAGGATTTGAGGAAGGTGGACAATTAACAGATGCAGTAAGAAGTCGACCTTATTGTATAGTTCTTTTTGATGAAATTGAAAAAGCCCATCCAGATGTGTATAATGTATTATTACAGATCCTAGATGATGGAATTTTATCCGATTCAACAGGACGAGTTGTTTCTTTTCAAAATACACTTATAATTCTAACATCTAACTTAGGATCACAAACCATTCTCGAGTTTTGTGCCCAAAAGCCTACTCGAACACCTGAGGAAGAATCTATGCTAAAGAAACTTGTCACACAGACGTTAGGATCTAAATTTAGACCTGAGTTTCTTAATAGGTTAGATGATATTGTAATCTTCCATCCGCTTACACGAGACCATATAAGTGCAATTGCATTTTTACTTTTAGATGAAGTTGATGAACGACTTGCCCGTAAAGGTTTTCATCTTTTAGTGACAAGCCGATTATTAACTACAATTCGTCAAGAAGGTTTTAATTCTATGTATGGTGCCAGACCTTTAAGACGTGCAATTAGCAAATGGGTTGAAGATCCAATTGCTGAAAAGCTTTTGCACGTTGAGGACGAAATAGAGTTTGGAAGTAGTCTTTTAGTAGATGTAGAAGGTAGTGATCCTGGTGCTCCTCAGGTTCTAGTTCTTCCACCAGGTCTTCGAGAGGAAATACAATCTCGAAACCGTGGTATGATCGTAGCTCCTACATCTTAAGTCACCTGTCCTTTTTTCTAGTTATTAGAATTCTCTTGGTTTTCCCTGGGGTAACATTTACCCTTAAATATTTCGTATGATCAAACCCCGTTTTGCCCTTTCTATTTTGCTTTGTCTTTTACCTGCACTACCTTCTGTTGCAATTGAATTAGATGAAGCAACTCGTACCGTTCGCTCTGATGCGAAGGGGACTCAAACTACTTTTACCCCTGAACAAGTTAAACGTGGAAAGCGTCTATTTAATGCTTCTTGCGGACAATGTCACGTTGGTGGTCTTACTAAAACTAATCCTAACGTAGGATTAGATGTTGAAGCCCTAAGCCTTGCGACTCCTCCTCGCGATAACGTTGAAGCGCTTGTGAATTACATGAAAGACCCTACTACATACGATGGCCTAGAATCAATTGCTGAGATTCATCCAAGTATTAAGAGTGCTGATATCTTTCCTAGAATGAGATCACTTAGTGAAGATGATCTTGAAGCTATAGCTGGCCACATTTTAATCCAACCGAAGATCATTTCAGAAAAATGGGGCGGTGGAAAAATTTATTATTAACGATTTCGGATGATTCCTCAGGAGAACCCATGAAACCAAATCCTCTAAGATATCTTTCTCTTAGTCTTTTCCTTCCATTCTTATTCTCAACAGTTTCAGTAGCTGCAGACATAGAGAATGGTGAACGCATTTTCAGTGCAAACTGTTCAGCATGCCATGCTGGCGGAAATAACGTAATCATTCCAGAAAAAACTCTAAAGAAAGAAGCTTTAGAGACAAATGGAATGAATAGTGTTGATGCAATTACATACCAAGTGACAAACGGGAAAAACGCTATGCCTGCATTTGGTGGTCGTTTAGACGACAGCGATATCGAAGATGTCGCAAATTATGTATTATCACAATCTGAAAAAGGTTGGGATTAATTAAATAGATTTTTTAATTAAAAATCTATTCAAAACGTAAAACCGAGGACGAAAACTCCTTCCCCTACTGGGATCGTGAGGGAGCATTTCATCCTCTGTGGGAAACCTAAAAAAGGGTTCCACTTTCTCTCACCATTTTGTTTTGATTTCCCCCCACAAACGAACATGAGTACAACTCGAAAGTCCACAATAGTGGATTTTAATACAGTAGAAACAATTGTTTAATTTTACTTTTCATTGTATAAAAATAAGAAAGTTTATTTTGACAAAGTTTTGTTACAAAGTCAAAATATTTGTACCAAATCCACAATATCGTATGGCAGTTCCAAAGAAACGTACATCAAGAACAAAAACAAAAACTAGAAAAGCTCAATGGTTTAGAAAAGCTTACTTAGCAAGCAAAAAGGCTTGGTCTTTAGGTTGCTCGATTGCAAAAGGAAACTCTAATAGTTTTATTTTAGATAAATCAGTAAAATCGGATTAAAATTAGTTTTTAAGTTAATCGGGATGACAGGATTTGAACCTGTGACACCCTGCTCCCAAAGCAGATGCGCTACCAAACTGCGCTACATCCCGTACAATTAATATATATACAAAATTAATTGACCTGTCTAGGCTAAATAATAAATAGACAAGCCAACTAATTTTGTGTACATAAGAATTATTTACCACTCTATTAAAAAATCAGGCTCAGCTTTTGGCCAACCCAAAGTTGACTTCTGAATTCTGCTTACCATAATTGAAAATACATAATCAATTAAATCTGTGAGATGTTCAAATTGAATATCTTCATGAACAGGAATTCCCACCATCTTTTCTAAATAAAGAGCAATTTCCACTAAATCTAATGAATCTGCCCCTAAATCTGAAAATAATTGATTTGTTAGTTTTAAGTAATCTTTTTCATAACCTAATTTATCTTGAATTAAATCAATAATCATAAGCTTTGATACTCTCCAAGAAGCTAAATATAAGGTTAAAATAACTTCATCGGTTAAAGTATTTTCTTCTTCATCAAACCACGATTTACTTCTATTTTCACAAGACTTTAACTGAATAGAATCTTTGTAAATTAATGGTAATACAATTGAGGGAATAATCGAAGACCATTCTACACTTTTATTTTTTGAGAAATATGTCATAAATTTTTGAAAAAAACTAGTAAAGTTTTATGAATTTTATCTATTAATATTAAACTAAAAGAAAATTTCATAGCTCTAATTAACTTATAAATTAAAAATATTACATACCTCTTTAGCAAGTTATATATCCGTAAGAAAACACCATTTTTAAAATCTTTTTTCAACAAAAAAATAAAAAAGGGTATGTAGCTTAAAGGATAAAGTACTGGTTTCCGGGGCCATTGAGTGTGGGTTCAATTCCCACCATACCTTTAAGGGGCTGTTATTTGGTTTTCGACGATTGAAATTTACATAAACTTATCAAACTATGTTTGAATACATATCTAAAACAAAGCAAACTTGTTTTGCTTAATTTTCTGAGAATTTTCTGCCTTTAACAGGTTAATATTTTTTTCTTTAATCATTTTAGAAAATCTTATATTAAATTTTCTAAATGTTTGTAATTTTAATTGAATTTATTAAAGTTTAAGTGTATACTAAATAAAAGAGTTTTAGTTTTCAGTCGGATGTAGGTTCAAATCCTACCAGCTCCAATAAATAAATTCTATAAAAGTCTTCTGCATCTGTGGCCGAGTGGTTGAAGGCACCGGACTCATAATCCGTTTTCTACAAAGAACGTCGCTGGTTCGAACCCAGCCGGATGCATTAATATCAAAATATGCTTCTTACCAACCTTTTGAGTATTGATAGTCATGACAAAATTTGTCAAATTTACAGCTATTGCTCTCTTAAATTCATTAACTCTTCCTCTTCTAGCAAACGCTGAAATAGCAGGTCTTACTCCCTGTAAAGATTCGGATGTATTCCAAAAACGACTTGCAAAAACGGTAAAAAAACTAGAGAGTAGATTAAAAAAATATGAAGAGTCTTCTCCTCCTAGTCTTGCTATTCAACAACAAATAAACCAAACAAAACAAAGGTTTACACGTTATGGAAATTCAAACCTTTTATGTGGAAATGATGGTTTACCACATTTAATTACAGATGGCCGTTGGAGTCATGCTGCAGAATTTTTAGTTCCAAGCATGCTTTTCCTTTACATAACTGGTTGGATTGGTTGGGTAGGCCGTAAATATATAAGAACAGTAAGTGAAAGTTCAAATCCTACTGAAAAAGAAATTATAATTGATGTTCCTTTAGCAGTTTCAATTATGACTTCAGGTTTCTTATGGCCTTTTGCAGCATGGCAAGAATTTTTAAGTGGTGATTTAATTGCATCAGATGATACAGTAACAACATCACCAAAATAAGACTTTTTCTAATTCTTACTTATATAAATATAATTTTAAGGAAATCTAGAGTTATGACGTCATCTTTATTTAATTTCTTAAATAGTTTAGTTTTAGGAACTATTTTAGTAGTGATTCCTATCGCTCTTGCACTAGTTTTTGTAAGCAGAGCTGACCGTGTAAAACGTGTTTAGAGCAAAAACAACATGTTATGATAAATATAATCTTTGAGCCAAATATACTTTTAGCTATTTTGATTACATTTGTAATGATTTTTTTATACTTTCTAAGGATTGTAAAACCACAAATTGCTCGTGATCAAGATATATTTTTTGCAACGATCGGACTACTTTATAGTTCGATCCTTATTATTCATGGGTGGCGATTAGATCCCATCCTTTTGTTTAGCCAGGTACTTATAAACTCTATATTGGTGCCAACCTGTTGGGAAAATATTCGATTAAGAGCTATTGCACATGCTTTTCAGAAATTAAGCCAACAATTAAAAAAACCTTAGTTTTAATCTCTAAAAATTAGATGAAAATTAAATAAGATTTGAATATATTAAATTTTAAAGGGAATATAAACATGAAATTAGCGTATTGGATGTATGCTGGGCCTGCTCATATCGGTACATTAAGGATTGCCAGTTCTTTCAGTAAAGTTCATGCTATTATGCATGCACCTTTAGGTGATGATTACTATAATGTAATGCGTTCAATGTTAGAAAGAAAACGTGATTTTACACCTGTCACAGCAAGTGTGGTCGATAGACATGTTTTAGCTCGTGGTTCACAGGAAAAAGTAATACAAAACATAACTAGAAAAGATAAAGAGGAAAAACCAGATTTAGTAATACTGACACCAACTTGTACATCGAGTATACTTCAAGAAGATTTACAGAACTTCGTAAATCGAGCATCTCAAGACACAAAGGCTGATATTTTGTTAGCGGATGTAAATCATTATAGGGTTAATGAATTTCAAGCTGCAGATCGTACCTTAGAGCAAGTTATTAAATTCTATATTGAAAAAGCAGAAAAAAATAAAGTACTTTCTAGTCAAAAAACTGAATATCCATCTGTAAATATAATTGGACCTTGTAATTTAACTTTCCATGGTCAACATGATGTTGCAGAATTAAAACATTTACTAACAGATTTAGGAATTACCGTAAACACAATTCTACCAGAGGGTTCATCGGTTGATGTTATTAAAGATTTACCAAAAGCTTGGTTTAATGTAGTACCTTATAGGGAAGTAGGATTATTGACGGCCGAATATTTACAAAAAGCATTTAATATGCCTTTTATAGATACTCCTCCAATAGGTGTTTTAGAAACAGCCAATTTTATTCGTCAAATACAAAAAATATTGTCTGAGCAGGGTGTTTTAAAAGATTTTGAAGAATATATAGATATTCAAACAAGATTCATTTCACAATCTGCCTGGTTTTCGAGATCTATTGATTGTCAAAATTTATTAGGAAAAACAGCTGTAGTTTTTGGAGATGCTACACATGCTTCTGCATTAACAAAAATACTTTCTGAAGAGATGGGAATAAAAGTTTTAGTTTCAGGAACTTATTGCAAACATCAACAAGATTGGTTTCGTACACAAGTGGCAGACCATTGTCAGGAAGTTTTAATAACAGATGATCATACTTTGGTTGCAGATATGATCGCCAGATTAGAACCATCAGCGATTTTTGGTACACAAATGGAACGCCATATAGGGAAGAGGTTAAATATTCCTTGTGGTGTAATTTCTGCACCTGTTCATATACAAAATTTTCCTTTAAGTTATAGACCATTTATGGGCTATGAAGGAAGCAATCAAATAGCTGATTTAATCTACAACTCTTTTACTCTAGGAATGGAAGACCATTTACTTGAAATATTCGGTGGTCATGATACAAAAGATATTGAAACAACAACACTTTCTAATGAAATTGATTGGGATTCAGCAGCCTCAAATGAGCTAAAAAGAATTCCTGGATTTGTACGTGGAAAAATCAAACGTAATGTTGAAAAATTTGCAAAAACCAATAATCTTAATACAATAACCTTAGATGTAATGTTAGCTTGTAAAGAAGATGGGAATGTCTAAAAAAATTAATATTTCAACTAAGAAGTTATTTTCCGTACAACTAAAAAAAGCAATTTTTTATGCTTTCCTTGAAGCACAAAAACATAGGAGTACGACAATTGATTCACAATTTCTCCTTTTTGGTATCCTGAAAACAGAAAATAGCCTTGCTACTAAATTATTTCAGCAACTGTATAAATCAAAGTCTTCATCTTTGGATCCTATCGACAAATTACTTTTAAAATTAAGAGTAAATTTTCAACTTAAAACTAAATCAAATTCTTTTTCAACTGATCGAATTTACCCTAATTTTAGTCGACCTGTAAGACGTCTTTTATTTTTTCTTATTAAAGCAGGACAAAACCAACAAAGTTCAGTTATTACAACACTCCAAGTTTTAAATTACCTTCTGCGCCATAAATATGTTTGTAAATTTATAAAAGAATCTTTAGTTACTTCATAATAATCTTAGAGATTTATTCTCTAAGATTATTACAATTACATTAAGCTAGTTTTACAGACTACCTTAATGCATAATTTATTGTAGTAGTTGTTAAATCCTCAGTAGCTCAGTGGTAGAGCAATCGGCTGTTAACCGATTGGTCGCTGGTTCAAGTCCAGCCTGGGGAGCTTTCTAGTTTTATTTTCAAAAATGAGATTAAATATATGGTTTATTATTAATTTAATTAATAATAAAAATTAAATTAAAAAAACATTAACATTCTACTATTCTAAGTTAGAAATATTATATAATAATGTAAAAGGATTTTACCCTTTCCTAATAATGAGTCGGAACGGGTCCAACTCAAAGATACAACCACAAAAAAGGAGAAAAAATGGCTGATTCTATAGTATCGTCAAAGACGCCTGCCAAAGAAACTTTATTAACTCCTCGATTTTATACTACTGATTTTGATGAAATGGCAAATCTTGACGTCTCGTCAAACGTTGAAGAAATCGAGGCTATTTTAGAAGAATTTAGAAGAGATTATAATCAGCGTCATTTTATTCGAGACAATGAATTCTCAGACTCTTGGTCAAAATTACCTGAACAGACGAGAGCACTATTTATCGAATTCTTAGAACGATCTTGTACAGCTGAATTCTCTGGTTTCTTATTATATAAAGAATTATCACGAAATTTAAAAAATCAGAATCCACTTCTAGCCGAAGGTTTTGCTCTTATGTCAAGAGATGAAGCTCGACATGCAGGTTTTCTAAACAAAGCAATGAGTGATTTTAATTTAATTTTAGATTTAGGATTCTTAACAAAAAGTAGAAAGTATACATTTTTTGCACCAAAATTTATTCTTTACGCAACATATTTATCAGAAAAAATAGGTTATTGGCGTTACATTACTATTTATCGTCATCTAGAAAGAGCTCAAAAAGATAGAATTTATCCAATTTTTAGATTCTTTGAAAGTTGGTGCCAAGATGAAAATCGTCATGGTGACTTTTTCGCAGCTGTACTTAAATCTCAGCCGGATTTATTAACTGGATGGAAAAGTAAATTATGGTGCAGATTTTTCCTATTATCAGTTTTTGCAACGATGTATTTAAATGATTGTCAACGTGCAAGCTTCTATCAAGCAATTGGTTTGGATGCACGTAAATTTGATCAATATGTTATTAAAAAGACTAATCAAAGTTCACAAAAATTATTCCCTGTAATCTTAGATGTGGATCATCCAGATTTCTTTAATTATTTAGATCAATGTGCAGCAACTAACCTTGAAATTCAAAAGTTAGAAAAAAGTACGTCAATAACTGATAAAGTTAAAAAACTTTATCATACGTCAGTACTTGTAACTACATTAGTTAAACTGTATTTTATGGAACCTATTCAAACAGATAATACTTGGACAACTGTTTATTAAGATAGGGTTTAAAAAAAGTAACCAAAAACTGGTTACTTTTTTAATTTTTTTATTTATTTAACAAGTTCACTTTCTTCGAATGATATTGTAAATAAATCATCAACACGTCTTCCTGAATCAATTAACTCTAACGGATCTTTTCGTAAACGGTGACGTAAACATAATTGACTAACACGTTTAAAATGCTCTACTTTTACAACTTCTTCTTCGTTAAAAGCAGCAAGTGCTTTTGCAGCTCGACAAATTACTAAATCCGCACGTAATCCATCAACATTTAATGCACTACACATACGAGAGGCTGCTTGTTTTAGATTTTCTGGTAGTTTAACACATTTATAAAGAAATTGGGCACGTTCAATTTTTTGTTTTAAATATTCTTCTTGAGCCCAATAATTATTTCTCCAAATATTATCGCTATCATCATAGTCCACACGAGAGTCAATAATATGTACACGAAGAAGTGGTTGTTCAACAGTCTTAATTTCTGTATAAAGTCCAAATCTATCTAGTAATTGTGGTCTTACTTCACCTTCTTCTGGGTTACCTGAACCTATAAGAATAAATTTAGAGGGGTGTCGAACAGAAACACCTTCACGTTCAACAACTGTATAACCTGAGGCTGACGCATCTAGTAAGATATCGACAAGATGATCATCTAAAAGGTTTACTTCATCAACATAAAGTAAGCCTCGATTTGCTTTCGCAAGTAAACCAGGTTCAAAAGCTTTCTCTCCTTCTGTTACTGCTCTTTCTAAATTTATACTGCCACAAATTCTATCTTCAGTCGCACCTAAAGGTAAATCAACTAAAGGCATTTGTTTTATTTCTATACGATCTGATTGAATTCGAAGATAAGAACTTTGAACTCTATGTACTAAATTATTCTCACCTGACTTAGATGATTGAAAAGGTACAGTTTTTCTTATGGAAATTGGTGCGCGATTATAAGGGTCACCTTTTACAACAACAATATCAGGTAGTAAATTAGCAAAAGCTCTTATTGTTGTTGATTTCCCTGTTCCTCGATCACCAATAATTAAAATACCTTTAATATCAGGCTCAATAACATTTAGAATAAGTCCAAGTTTTAAATCATCTTGTCCTTGAATGGCTAGAAATGGAAAAGAAGCTCTAGCAGCTTTTTTACCTTTTGCATCTTGTGAAGTTAAAGAAGTCTTAATTTTGTTCTTCTGAAATTGGTTATTAATAATTTCCATTTCACTTAGTTTTGTTAATTTATCTACTTCATTAGTCCCAGTAACTAATTGTGGTTGCCCCCATCTACGACGTTCTTCTTTCATTATTAAGTTTTTCCTAAAAACTACTTCTCTAAATGTAAAATTAATTCAATTTTTTCTTTAAAGTACGACTTTAAAAGTTTTGGAATCTTATAGATGAAAAATATTTTAGATATTTAGTTTCTTTTGGTAACAAAAATATTAAACGTAAAGTGATATAGCTAAACGATAAGCTAAAAGACCACAGGCTGCACTAAGTACTAGTAAAGCACCTATTTGAATTGGACTAAGCATACGAAGTTTTCAAACCTTCAAAAAACTATTTTGGGGTTAATAAATTAACCCAAAAATAGTTTTTCTTTTAAAATTATTTGACTCAATTAATCAATAGGACGTAAAGATAACACAGGTTCAGTTTTTCTGTTGATACCTTTTTCGAATCCAGCTGCTGCTGCACGAGCACGACCTGAATGCCACCAGTGAGCAACTAATACAAACCATCCTAAGAAGAAGTGCGAACAAGTTAACCAAGAGCGTGGAGAAACATAGTTAACTGAGTTAATTTCTGTTGCAACACCACCTACTGAATTTAGAGATCCTAAAGGTGCATGTGTCATATACTCAGCAGCTCTTCGTTCTTGCCATGGTTGAATATCATTTCTGATCTTATTGATATCTAAACCATTTGGACCACGAAGTGGTTCTACCCATGGAGCACGTAAATCCCAGAATCGCATAGTTTCACCACCAAAAATGATTTCTCCACTAGGTGATCTCATTAAGTATTTCCCTAGACCTGTCGGACCTTGAGCTGTTGCTACATTTGCACCTAAACGTTGGTCACGTACTAGGAAAGTAAAGGCTTGCGCTTGTGAAGCTTCTGGACCTGTTGGACCATAGAATTCACTAGGATATGCTGTGTTATTATACCAAGCATAAAGTGAAGCTGTTAATCCCATAACAGCAAGTGCCGCTAAACTATAAGAAAGATAAGCTTCACCTGACCAGATAAATGTTCTACGTACCCATGCAAAAGGTTTAGTAACAATATGCCAAATACCACCGAAGATACATAAAGCACCTAGCCAAATATGACCACCTACAAGATCTTCCATGTTATTGATAGAAACAATCCATCCATCACCACCGAAAGGCGACTTTAAAACATAGTTGAAAATAACAGCTGCGTTTAATGTTGGACTAACGATTTTTCTTACATCACCACCACCTGGTGCCCAAGTATCGTAAATACCTAGATATACCGCTTTTAAAACTAATAAGAATGATCCAATTCCTAAAAGTATTAAATGAATACCTAGAATTGTTGTCATTTTATTCTTATCACGCCAATCGTAGCCAAAGAATGGGAAAGATTCTTCTAATGTATCTGGACCAAATAAAGAGTGGTAAATACCACCAACTCCTAAAACGGCTGATGAAATTAGATGTAGTACACCAACTACAAAATATGGAGTTGTATCAATAATTTCTCCACCAGGACCTACGCCCCAACCTAATGTAGCTAAATGGGGAATCAGAATAAAACCTTGTTCGTATAAAGGTTTCTCAGGAATAAAGTGAGATACTTCGTAAAGTACCATTGCACCTGCCCAGAAAACCATAAGACCTGCATGGGCAACATGCGCACCTAGTAATTTACCAGATACGTTAATTAATCGCGCATTACCTGCCCACCAAGCAAAACCAGTAGACTCGATATCACGTCCAATTACTTTATTATAGGGCGTTTCCACGTGGTAATACCTCCTCTGGGAATACAAAATTTTCATGAGGTTGGTCCTGAGCGGCCATCCATGCTCTAATACCTTCGTCTAATAAATGATTTTTAGTATAGAAAGTTTCAAATTCAGGGTCTTCAGCTGCACGAAGTTCTTGAGAAACGAAATCGTAAGCTCGTAAGTTTAGTGCTAAACCAACTATACCAAATGAACTAGCCCATAATCCTGTTACAGGAACAAATAACATGAAGAAATGTAGCCAACGTTTGTTAGAGAAAGCAACACCAAAAATTTGAGACCAGAATCGGTTAGCTGTTACCATTGAGTAAGTTTCTTCCGATTGTGTAGGTGTAAATGCACGGAATGTATTTGCAGCATCTCCGTCCTCGAATAATGTATTCTCTACAGTTGCTCCGTGAATTGCTGATAATAAAGCACCACCTAAAATACCTGCAACACCCATCATATGGAATGGGTTTAGAGTCCAGTTATGGAAACCTTGTAAGAAAAGAAGGAATCTAAAGATAGCAGCTACACCAAAACTTGGTGCGAAGAACCAACTAGCTTGTCCTAACGGATAGATTAAGAATACAGATACGAAGATAGCAATCGGTCCTGAGAAAGCAATTGCGTTATAAGGACGAATACCTACTAATCGAGCAATCTCAAATTGACGTAAGCAGAATCCGATTAATCCAAAAGCACCGTGTAATGCTATAAACGCCCATAAACCACCTAATTGTACCCAACGTGTAAAATCACCTTGAGCTTCTGGTCCCCATAATAATAATAATGAGTGACCCATACTGTTAGCAGGTGTAGATACCGCTACAGTTAAGAAGTTACAACCTTCTAAATATGAGCTTGCTAAACCATGTGTATACCATGAAGTCACGAAAGTCGTTCCTGTGAACCATCCACCTAAAGCAAGATAAGCTGTAGGGAAAAGTAAAAGACCTGACCAACCTATGAATACAAAACGATCTCTTTTTAACCAGTCATCAACTAGGTCAAATAAGCCCCTTTCCTCAACCGCTGTTCGTTGCGTTTGCCCTATTGCTATGGTCATACTGAGTAAAATCTAAAAAAGAGCCAAGGATAAAATGAATTAGTAGTATCATTTTTCTTTTCCACAATTTAATCAGAATTTTTTTGTTTGATTAACTTTTTATTATTATATCTGTAATATTAATTTTCGAACATCTTTTAAAAAATTACAGAAAAGAAATCTAATAACTAAATTTTAAAATTTTTTTAATATCCAATTCCCTGGTTTTTCACAAAATCCTTCACATTCAATAACATCAAATTCGTATTTTTGTCTAAAAATAAAATTATTAAGATTGATTTTTAAAGATAGAGCCTGTTTTATATTTACTATATTTGGATTTGGAACATTTAAGTCTAAAGCTATGTTTATATAATTTTTAGGCATTTTAGCAATTCCTTGTTTTATCCAACAATTGTTATAGAACCCACAATTTATACAGATACACATAAAAGTTTTTATTTTGATAATTTCTTATTGGGGGCGGAGGGACTTGAACCCTCACGACCGTAAATAGTCAACGGATTTTCTATTTTTTGTTTTTTAATAAAATAACAATGTTTATTATCTTTCAAAAAATATGGACTCTCCCTTTACCTTTACAAGGTAGTTCCCATCGAGTCTCTGCACCTTTTTACTTGTATAAAGTAAACTTGGCTCAGGATTGCCCTTTTCTTTATTTTAGAAAATGAGTTTTTCTGAATTTGAGAACTTACAAATTTTTGCTCAAAATTTAAGTCCGTTGTGTCTACCATTCCACCACGCCCCCTTAAATACACTTTATAGAAATCTTTTAAAACGTTTTTCGCAACTAAATCTTCAAGGCGGTACCCAGATTTGAACTGGGGAATCGAGGATTTGCAATCCACTGCCTTACCGCTTGGCGATACCGCCAGAAAACTGGTGCCCAAAGCCAGACTCGAACTGGCGACACACGGATCTTCAGTCCATTGCTCTACCAACTGAGCTATTTGGGCTAGACAAATGTATAGGTTCATTTTATATTAGACAACAAAAAAAAAGAAATCTAACTAAACTTTTAAAAACCTATAAATAACCAGATATTTATCAGTTCTTACATTTTTAAGGTTTGAAAACCTTAAAAATGTAAGAATTTATAAAAGAACAAATTAACTAGTTTTAATACTTGCTAATTCTTGTTCTAGGTCTTTCATCTTATTTTCTAACTCTTGATAATTATCAGTTTTTTGTGCCTCTTTTATAGAAGTTATCAAAGCTTGAATTTTTTGTTTCTCTTCTTCTGAGAAATTTGCATTAGGATCAGTAATACGTTTTTCCGCTTGATAAGCTAACATTTCTGACTTATTTCTTATTTCGATTCTTTGTTTTCGTTGTTGATCCAATTCTGCATTCTTAGCAGCTTCTTCAACTAAATTATCTACTTCAGAACGGTCTAATGTAGAAGCGTTTTGAATAGTAATCGATTGTGTTTGACCTGTTACTTTATCTCTTGCTCGAACTGACAAAATACCATCAGCATCAATATCAAATGTCACCTCAATTTGTGGAACACCACGCGGCGCTGCTGAAATATTTCCTAATTCAAAATGTCCTAAACTCTTATTATCAGAAGCTAATAGACGTTCACCTTGTAAAACATGAATATCTACTTTTGGTTGGTTATCTTCAGCAGTTGAAAAAATTTCAGTTTTTGTCGCAGGAATCGTAGTATTTCTTTCAATCATACGTGTCATTAAACCGCCAATAGTTTCAACCCCTAATGAAAGAGGGGTAACATCTAATAACAATACATCTTTTATTTCACCAGCTAAAACAGCACCATTAATAGCCGCACCAACAGCAACAACTTCATCTGGATTAACTGTTAAATTAGGTTTTTTAAATGTTAATTTTTCAACAAGTTCTTGAATTGCTGGGATACGTGTTGAACCGCCTACTAGAATAACTTCATTAATGTTATTTGGGCCTAAGTTCGCGTCATTCATTGCTGTTTGAACAGGGTATTCACAGCGCTGAATTAAACCTGAACATAATTCATTAAATTTCCCACGAGTTAAAGTCATGTCAACATGTTTTGGACCAGTCTCAGTTACAACTAAATAAGGTAAACTAATTGTAGTTTCAGATAGTTGAGATAATTCAATTTTTGCTTTTTCTGCTGCTTCTAAAATTCGTTGTAGAGCTTGTTTATCGTTTTGGTTTGAAGACTTTAACGTAATACCTTCTTTTGATTCAAAATCGGCTAAAATATGTTTCATAATAGCTGAATCAAAGTCGTCACCACCTAGATGTGTATCACCAGCGGTTGCTAAAACTTCAAATACGCCATCACCAACTTCTAAAATTGAAACATCAAATGTACCACCACCAAGGTCAAAAATAAGTATTGTCTCATTGGTTTTTTTATCTAATCCATAAGCAAGTGCTGCTGCAGTTGGCTCATTTATAATACGTAGAACTTCTAAACCAGCTATTTTTCCAGCATCTTTTGTAGCTTGACGCTGTGAATCATTAAAATAAGCAGGTACAGTAATTACAGCTTTTGTTACTTGTTCATTAAGAAATTTACTTGCATCATCACTAAGTTTTCTTAAAATTTGAGAAGAAATTTCTTCTGGACTAAAATCTTTATCTAGCACGGGACAATAGATCTTAACATTTTTTCTTTCATCTTCTGTAACCTTATAAGAAACTTGTTTTGATTCTTCTGCAATTTCATTTGCTTTTGAACCTATAAATCTCTTTACTGAATAAAAAGTATTTTCAGGATTTATTACTGCTTGTCGTTTCGCCATGGCACCGACAATAAGTTCTTTGGTTTTAAGAGCATAACCCACAATTGAAGGTGTAGTTCTAAAACCTTCAGCATTAGGTATTACAATTGGAGTACCAGCTTGAACAACAGATACTACAGAGTTTGTAGTTCCAAGATCAATTCCTACTACTTTTGCCATCTTTTTTTTTATTTACACGCAAAATTTTCGAAGTATCTTAAGTATTGAGCAATTTAATTAAAAATTTTAAACAAAGTAAATATTTTTTGAAAAAAGTAGGTTATTTTATAATTAGGGTAGTAGTATATGTTTATAGACATTTTAATACTAATAACTTAAAATTGCTATTTAAATATTAGAAAAATTGATTAATCAAAAAACATTTAGTAAATTTATCAGAAGGAAGATTTGTTGTGTCTATAGGAAGTCTTGGCATTAAGGTTGGAATGACTCAAATCTTTGATGAAAAAAATGCATGTATACCCGTCACTCTTATAAAGATCGGACCATGCAGAGTGACGCAAATAAAAACACTTGCTAGTGATGGTTATAATGCAATACAACTAGGATTTGGCATATCCCAAAATAATAAATACGGTTTAAAAAAGCTTACAACAACTAAAGCTTTACAAGGCCACTTAAAAAAATCTGGTCCCTCAGAATGTCATTATTTGAAAGAATATCACATTAATCAACCAGAAGATTTTGAACTTGGACAAACATTTGATATTACGACTTTTTCTAGTGTTCAATATGTTGATGTCCGAGGTAAAACTATAGGGAAAGGTTTTGCTGGTACTGTTAAGCGTTATGGTTTTGGTCGCGGTCCTATGACACATGGTTCAAAAAATCATAGAGAACCAGGTTCTATTGGTGCAGGGAGTACTCCAGGAAGAGTTTATCCTGGGAAACGTATGGCAGGTCGACTAGGTGGTAAACAAATAACATTAAAACGACTAACTGTGTTACGTGTTGATCAAGAAGAAAATTTATTAGTAGTTAAAGGATCGGTGCCTGGAAAACCCGGAAATTTAATTAGTCTAACTCCATGCATTTCATAATCAATTCGTTAAATATGGTATGAATAATAAAAATATAACAACTCCAAATTATTGGATCATAGCAGGTTCACCTATAGAAAAAGAATTTGTTTTGCGTAGATTAGATTGTCGACTAGGGTTTTCAAAAACAAACCCAGATTATTTAATTCATAAAGCTTTTTGCTTATACAGAAAAACAAAATGGATTAGAAATGCTTCTACTAAAACCAAGTCAGAAGTTAGTGGTGGTGGTAGAAAACCATGGGCTCAAAAAGGGCGTGGAAAAGCAAGAGCTGGATCAATTAGATCCCCGTTATGGCGTGGTGGTGGTGTATGTTTTGGTCCAAAACCGATTATATATAATCCAAAACTTAATAATCGTGAATACGATCATGCATTTCGAACACTTTTATTTGAAAAACAGAAAAGCATAATCCCAATTAGCTTATTTGATGCTTCAAAAGATTCGAATTTAGCAAAACCAAAATCTTTTTATCCTGGAAAAACAAAATACGCTAAACAAATTCTTATTGATGTTTTAGAAAAGAATAATATTAAGATCGATAATTTAATTGGTAATAAAACATTAACGATTATTGTAAGTGCAGAAGAGTTTCAGCTTTTAGAAGGTACTTTATTTTTACAAGGTATTAAGAATATTTCAAAATTAAATTTAGTAAGAGATAACGAATTAACTCTCAACCATATCCTAAGATCAAATTACATTTTAATAACAGCATATTCTTCTTACAATTTAACACGTAAAGATCTGTCTTGGAAAAAGATAACAAAATAAATAATCAACTCTAATTAAGGTTATGTCCAATCGAAAAAAAATAACTACCGAAGTGGAGAAAATTCAAAAAACTCAAGAGGTGAAATGGATAGATATTCTTAAATATCCATTAGCAACTGAAAAGGCTAGTAATCCTTTTTTAAAAAATTATTATACATTCATTGTAGATCCAAGGGCAGATAAAGAAACAATTAAGGATGCTTTCGAATATGTTTTTAATGTTAAAGTAATTAAAGTTAATACTTTAATGACACCTAAGAAGCTGAAACGTCGTCGTCAATTTCAAGGTTATTTACCTACTTACAAAAAAGCAATATTAAAATTGGCTCCAGAATTTACTTTAGATTTCTTTGGAATGGAAAAAACAAGTTTAGGAATTTAAAAACTTATGGGAATTAAATTTTTTAAAGCTTATACACCTGCAACTCGTCATGCTGTTAGACCCGATTTTAAAGAGATAACAGCAAGTAAACCTAATAAATCTTTGGTTTTAAAATTTCATTCTCTAAAAGGACGAAATAACCAAGGAAGAATTACAATTCGTCATAGAGGTGGAGGGCATAAGAGAAAATACAGGCTTATTGATTTTAAGCGAAATAAACGAAATCTTTTTGGAAACATTGTTAGTGTTGAATATGATCCAAACCGTAATGCTAGAATCGCATTAGTTCAATATAACGATGGTGAAAAACGCTATATTTTACATCCTGAATCTCTTAAAGTAGGAAATATTATCGAATCAGGTCCGAATTCTAGTTTAAATATAGGAAATTCTCTTCCTTTAGAAAATATACCTTTAGGATATGAAGTTCATAATATTGAATTATTACCAAATAGAGGTGGACAAATTGCAAGATCTGCTGGTAGCTCAGCGAAAATACTTGCAAAGGAAGGGGAATATGTAACATTAAAACTCCCTTCTAAGGAAGTAAGGTTAGTACCGAAATCTTGTTATGCCACTATAGGACGAGTTGGAAATTCTTCACATATGAATTTAACTTTAGGAAAAGCTGGTCGAACAAGATGGTTAGGCAAACGACCTACTGTTAGAGGAGTTGTAATGAACGCATGTGATCACCCACACGGAGGAGGTGAAGGTCGATCTCCGATTGGAAGAAAACACCCTTGTACGCCTTGGGGTAAACCTGCTTTAGGTGTGAAAACACGAACTAAGAAAAAAGCAACTTCGATTTTCATTATACGTAAGCGACCTTAAAATTGAAAAAGATAAAATTAAAATAGAATTTCCTATATGATTAGATCGACAAAAAAAGTTCCATTTGTTGCTTATCATTTATTAAAAAAAATCAATCAGCTAAAAAAAGCTGGAAAAACCGACACTATTAAAACGTGGTCACGTGCTTCAGTAATTCTTCCTAATATGGTTGGATATACAATAGCTGTTTATAACGGTCGTCAACATGTACCAATATTTATAAGTGATCAATTAATAGGTCATCGATTAGGTGAATTTGTTCCAACAAGAACGTTTCGTTCACATAAAAAACTAAAAACTAATGATCGAAAAACAAAACGTAAATAATACTTTTGTTTTTTAAGATTGTTTTAGTTTTGAAGTTTTTTCCTTTTACAGCCCTAATAACCTATCAACATTAGGTTAAAAATTTAAAAATTAGGAGATAACCATGAACCTTTGGTCTAGGCCAAGTCTAAAAACATTAGCTCAACGTTCAATTCAAAAAAGAAAAGAACAACAACCTCCTTTAGTCGCTAAAGCTAAAGGAAGAATGATCCGAATGTCACCACTTAAAGTTCGAAGAGTTTTAAATCAAATTCAAGGATGCTCTTATGAAGAAGCTTTAGTACTTTTACGTTTTCTTCCATATAGAGCATGTCACCCTGTTGCTAAAGTTCTTAAGTCAGCTGCAGCTAACGCATTAAATAATTACGCTATTCCTAGGTCTTATTTACAAATTGATAAAGCTTTTGTTGAAAAGGGACCTATTCTTAAGCGTATTAGACCTCGTGCGAAAGGAAGAATGTATCCAATTAAAAAACGAACATCTCATATTTGTATTATTGTTCGTTCAAATTTCTCAAGATTTGAAAGTGATATAAATGGTAGTTTCTTACCTATTGCACTAGCTAAATAAAATTTCAATTTAATTAAATTTCATAGTATCAAAGGAGAAATATTTTGGGTCAAAAAGTTCATCCTCTAGGCTTCCGTTTAGGAATCACCGAAGAGCATAAAACAAAGTGGTACGCAAACTTTTCAGATTACGCGAATCAATTAAAATCAACTGATGAATTACGTAATATCTGGACAGATTTATTAAAGGAATTAAGTAAAAAACAATTAGATGAGATTACGGATCGAACTAATATTATAGTAAGTTATCCACCGACACGTGATCAAGTACAAATTACTGTATTTTGTGTTAATCCTGAATTATTAATATCTGATCTTAAAACAATTCCTTATCAAATTAGACTATCAAAAGCTTTAGGTAAAGAATTATCTAGACGAAATCTTGTTATTGTTTTACGCAAAGTAAAAACTCCGCTTATTGAGCCTAATTTCTTATTACAATCAGTAGCCAAAAAATTAGAAAAACGTATGCCATTTAGACGTGCCATACGTAGCACACTAACAGATTTTAAAAAAGGAGCAAAACAAGCCAAATTAGATCCTCGACAAAAAGGTATTAAAATACAAGTTGCCGGTCGTTTAAATGGCGCAGAGATTGCTAGAACAGAATGGGTTAGAGAAGGTAAGGTTCCTTTACATACTTTACAAGCAAAACTCGAATATTCAACAGCTAGAGCCGAAACTATCTATGGTACTTTAGGGTTAAAAATTTGGATTTGTAAAGGCTAAAACTAGAAAGACACTTTTCGAATAATTTTTAAGTTTTTATTGAGAACAAAAAAAATAACTTATGTTAAGTCCAAAACGAACAAAATTTCGTAAACAGCAAAGAGGGCGTTTACGAGGCAAAACAATGCAAAAGAAAAGCTTAGCATTTGGCCAATACGCATTACAAGCACAAGAACCTGTATGGTTAACTGCTAGACAAATTGAAGCAACAAGAAGAACTATTACTCGTTATACAAAACGAGGTGGAAAATTATGGATTATGGTTTTTCCTGATAAACCTATTACTGCTCGTGCTGAAGAATCACGAATGGGATCAGGAAAAGGTGCTCCACAATATTGGGTTTCTGTAATTAAACCTGGGAAAGTACTTTTTGAACTTGCAGGTGTACCTGAAAGTATTGCTACTCATGCACTTCGAATGGCTGCTTATAAGCTACCTATCAAGACAAAAATAATTAGTGCGAAGGATCTACAATAAGATATGAGCTTACCAAAATTTAATACATTAAAAGATATTGATTTAGCAGAAATTGATAATCAAATATTAAAAGCAAAAAAAGAACTTCTTTTTTTGCGTATTCAAAAGGCAAATTTTTCTAAATTTTCACCTCATTTATTAACTCATACGAAACATCAAATTTCACAATTAATGACATTAAAACGATCAATTCAACTAAAAGCACTTAGCAAAAAAAATTAGTGATTTTGTAGTAAGATTGTTTGATCATTAATACACATTTTTAAATATTAAAAAATTATTATGGGTCTTACAGAAAAGATTGGTATTGTAGTAAGTACAAAAATGCAAAAAACCATAGTGGTAATTGTAGAAAATAAGTTTCGTCATCCTCGCTATGCAAAAACAATTATAAAAACAAAACGTTATCTTGTCCATGATGAGGATAATGCAGCAAAACTTGGTGACAAGGTTTTAATGACACAAACACGACCGTTAAGTAAAAATAAACGTTGGCGTTTAGAGCGCATATTAGTGACTTCGAATCAGGGGGTTAGTTAAATATGATTCAACCACAAACATACCTTAGTGTAGTTGACAATACTGGTGCGAAAAAACTAATGTGTATCAGAATTCTTGGAAGTAATCGTCGTTATGGAAGAGTTGGAGATATTATTATTGGTGTTGTAAAAGAAGCTGTACCAAATATGGCTGTTAAAAGATCTGATATAGTGCGAGCAGTTATTGTTAGAACACGTCAGCCAATACAACGTTCAGATGGTATGGCCATTCGTTTTGATGATAATGCTGCAGTAATTATAAATCTTGATAATAACCCTAGAGGTACTAGAGTATTTGGTCCAGTTGCTCGTGAAATTCGAGAAAAAAACTTTGTAAAAATTGCTTCTTTAGCTTTTGAAGTTGTTTAAAAGCTAAACAAAAATAAAATTATAACTTCTTAGTCTTGCTTTATGACTCATGAATATAAGAAAATCTACCAAACTCGTATTAAATCAACTTTAAAACAAAAATTTAATTACAGTAACGATCAGCAAATACCTAAACTTGTTAAAATTCAGATAAACAGGGGATTAGGATTAGCTGCACAAAATAAAACAATTCTTCAAAAAACAGTTGAAGAAATCCGATTAATTACAGGCCAACAACCTATTGTAACAAAAGCAAAAAACTCTATAGCAGGTTTTAAAACACGAGAAGGAATGGATTTAGGTGTAACTGTTACCTTACGCAATGATTTTATGTATGCATTTTTAGAAAAATTAATAAATTTAGTTCTTCCACGCATACGTGATTTTCGTGGTTTAAGTCCGGATAGTTTTGATGAATATGGAAATTATAATTTAGGAATTCGTGAACAATTAGTCTTTCCTGAGATTGACTACAATATGATTGATCAATTACGAGGTTATAACATTTCTATTGTTACAACTGCTAAAACACCAGAGGAAGGCCGTCTTCTTTTACAAGAATTTGGTTTTCCGTTTAGAAAATTATCTAAAGGATAAAAGAATATATGACAAATGATACGATTTCTGACATGTTAACCCGAATAAGAAATGGCAATCTTGTTGGTCATAAAGTAGTTAAGATTGATTCAACTCGAATGAATTATCAATTAATAAAGCTTTTACGTGCCGAGGGTTTAATAAGACAATATGAAACTGTTATAAAAGATGGCCGTCATTTTATTTTTGTCTATCTAAAGTACTCAACTAATCCAACACGTCCAATTATACGTGGATTAAAACGAGTAAGTAAACCTGGTTTACGTGTTTATGTAAGTAGTAATCAAATACCTACAGTTTTAGGAGGACAAGGTCTTGCTGTTCTTTCAACTTCAAAAGGTATCATGACTAATTTTCAAGCAAAAGACGAAAGAATTGGTGGTGAATTATTATTTTACGTTTGGTAAGGAAAAATTAAAATGTCAAGGATAGGTAAACAAATTATTCGAATACCTTCTGGAGTTAGTATTAAATTAACTGATGAAAGGATTAATGTGAAAGGTCCAAAAGGTGAGAGTCAACGCTCAATACCTTCTTGTTTAAGTATAGTTGAAAAAAACGATAACTCATTACAAATCTTAAGAAAAGATGAAAGCATTTCATCTAGAGAAATGCATGGTCTTTTCCGTTCGTTAGTTTCTAATATGGTAATTGGTACTTCGAACGGTTTTACTAAAATATTAGAACTTAAAGGTGTTGGATATAAGGCAAATATTGACAAAAAGGCTCTTAACTTAGCCGTTGGTTTTAGTCATCCTGTAAGGATTGAGGCACCTCCTGGAATTGAGTTAAGTGTTGAGAATAATACTACGATTAAGATAAGTGGAATTGATAAGGAAAAAGTGGGCTTAATTTCGCAACAAATCCGCTCTATTAAACCACCTGAACCTTATAAAGGAAAAGGTATTTTATACAAAGGTGAAGTAATTCAACTAAAAGTAGGAAAGTCTAGCAAATAATATGAAAAAAATTAAAGGAAGTCCAGAACAGCCACGCCTTGCTGTTTTTAGATCAAATCGCCATTTTTATGCTCAAGTGATAGATGATCAAAATCATAAAACGTTATTTGCCTGTTCGACTCTTGACCCGGCTATAAAACCACTAATTACTACAGGTCAAAACTGTAAAGCTGCGCGTTTAGTAGGAGAAAAATTAGGTCAAGCTTTAGTAAAAAATAATCTGCTTAACGTTGTTTTTGATCGACGATTTAGACGCTATCATGGCCGTATACAAGCATTTGCTGAAGGGGCTAGAGAAGTAGGGTTACAATTCTAAAACCTTCTTGAATTAAAAGGAAAAAAACCATGAAAAGTGAAAATCAAAAAGGTATAAATCATAAAGTAGTAGAAATTCGACGTGTATGTAAAGTAGGGAAAGGCGGCAAATCACTTAATTTTAGAGCATTAGTCGTTGTTGGGAATCAAAAAGGTATTGTCGGAATTGGAATAGGAAAAGCAAGCGAAGTACTAAATGCTATTAAAAAAGGACAATACAAAGCTATTCAAAATCGTATACAAATAGCAATGACCCGTACAAAAACAATCCCACATAGAAGTGAAGCTTCATTTGGAGCTGCCCATGTCATGCTAAGACCAGCAGCACCTGGTTCTGGTGTAATCGCGGGTGGTGCAGGCCGTGCGGTTTTAGAATTAGCGGGTATAAAAAATATACTGGCTAAACAACTTAGATCAAAGAATAAAATCAATAATGCACGAGCAACATTACTTGCACTAAATAATTTAAGATTTATAACAACTACAGCAAAATTAAGAGGTTTAAGTTTAGAACGTTTAACTGGACGAAAACCTTCTCAAGATAGTATAGAAGGGAAAAAAACACCTGAACAATCTGGGAAAACTAGTGCTAAATTTAGGTCGAAAGAAGGTTAATAACCTAGTCTTACAAAGAATGGTCAATAATAATGACAACAAATCTGTTCTCACCCGAGAAGATTAGATTTTCTTCACAGAAAAGATTATTCTTTTTATTTATTGTAGGTGCTTGCCTACGTTTCTTATCGAAAATTCCTCTTCCATGTATTGACTATTCACTACTGCCTGCATCAAATCGACCAAGTATATTAGCTTTAGGAATTTTACCTTTAGTTCAAGCATCTCTATTAGTTCAGGTATTTAATAGTGTTAAACCAAAATCAGAAGAAGAAGATTTTGACAAATATCAAAAAACCCAAAAGCAAATAAAAATAGTTAGTATTTTTATTGCTATTTTGGTAAGTCTAAACCAAGTTAAAGCTCTTTCTCCTGTCCTATATAGTTATAGTCTAATGAGTAAAATTATATTGGCTGTAACTTTAATTACTGGAGGACTTATACTTATTTGGATTAGTGAATGGTTATCTGAAACCTTTTCGTTAAGTGGATCAGTAGTCGTTTTAACTTTTACAAGTGTTATAGATGACGTCATAAGATTAGTCTCAGAGGCAAGCAACTTAGATATCATACCAAAAATATGTTTCTTAATGTATGTCTTAGCTGTTGCAGGGTTTACAACTTTTATTTCGAAGTCGACAGTTGAATTTCCTATATTATCCTCAAAACAATCTTATTCAGAACAGTCCAAACCCAGTTTATTGCCTTTTGCAATAAATCCTGGTGCGGTTATGGCTCTTATTTCTGCGGAATCACTTTTAAGACTAGTTCAAGTTGGTGTAGGACAATTAAATATTCTAACTTTACCTCCTTTAATTAGTTCGATAATGATAGGATTGCTTCGTTTTACTCTTATAGTTACTTTTAGTTACTATTGTTCCAAACTACAAGTTGACAGCGATAAAGTTGCTAAGGAACTTTTAACAATGAATATGACTATCGTGAACAAATCACCAGGTCAAGAAACACAAAATTATTTGGAAGATCAATTAAAGCGAACATATTTATCAGCTGGGTTAATGTTGGGTCTTTTAGTAATTTTATCAGAAATATTAGATCTGTATTATCCTACTATTGGTTTGAAATCAAATCTTAGTTCCTTATTATTATTATTCGGTACTATGATTGATCTTGAAAATCGTCTTTTTGATTTAGGACTAAAAAAAATAGCATAGCTAAATTTGTAACATATAAACCCAGGAGGTGAAGAAATGAAGGTAAGACCCTCAGTTAAAAAAATTTGTGAAAAATGTCGCTTAATTAAGAGAGCTGGAAAAATTAGAGTTATTTGCACTAATAAGAAACATAAACAAAGACAAGGTTAATTTATAAATAAAAAATTATGATACGAATTGCCGGTGTTGATTTACCAGATACAAAATCAATAGAAATTGCTTTGACTTATATTTATGGGATTGGTCGTACTAGATCAAAAGAAATCCTAAGCTCGTTAGAGATTAATCCAGAAACAAAAACAAAGTCTCTAAGTGATAAAGATGTAAGTCAATTACGTGAACTTATCGAGAAAAGTTATACAACAGAGAGTGATTTAAAACGATTAGTCGCTTTAAATATTAAAAGATTAGTTGAGATAAATTGTTACCGTGGAAGAAGGCATATTCAAGGATTACCTCTTCGTGGACAAAGAACAAAAACTAATGCTCAAACAAGAAAGAAAACAGCCTCAAAACAACCAGGCCGCCGTTACAAGTAAATTTAACCTTATTTAGGAAGACAGAAACTTATGAATCAAAAGCTAAGTAAAGGAAAGCGAAAAATAAATTTATCATTAGGCTTTGCTTGTATTCATTCAACTTTTAATAATACAATTATTTCCATCACTGATCCAAAAGGTAATGTGCTTACTTGGGCCTCTGCAGGAAGTAGTGGGTTTAAGGGAAGCCGTAAAAAAACACAGTATGCAGCTCAAATGGCCGCTAAAAATGCTAGTGCAAAAGCTTTAAAACTTGGAATAAAAAAAGTTGGTGTTATTTTAAATGGTCCTGGAAATGGACGAGAAATTGCTATAAAAGGCATACATGCTACTGGATTAGAAATTATTTCGATTGAAGATAAAACGGGAGTTCCGCACAACGGGTGTCGTGCTCCTAAACGAAGACGAGTTTAAAAAAGTCGTAATAAATAGCTAGCCAAAGGAATATATTAACCATGAAATTAGAAAGACGTAGGTTACTAATTGAAATTGAAAAACGTACAGTAGATAAAAGAACGGGAAATATATCTTTTCAATTTCGAATAGGACCGTTCAAAAAAACTATGGGGACAACGGTTGGTTCGGCATTAAGACGTACGTTATTATCTATGACAAAAACACTTGCTATAACAAGTGTTTGTGGGAATTTTAGAGAAGGAAATTGTATACGTGAAGATCTTTTTGAATTATCTTTAAATCTTCAACGCGTACACATTAAATCTCCTTTTTTTCCTTATATAGGTATAGGACGGATACATAAAAAAGGACCTGCTATTATAACAGCAAAGGATTTGATTCTTGAAGAAGGTTTAGAAGTTGTTAACCCCTATCAATATATTTGTACGATCAACGAATCCTACACAATTAATTTATGTGTAATGATAAATTCACCTGGAACTAATCAATCTAGTGATTATATCGATCCTCTAAATCCTCTAAATTTTCTAAAAACAAATCCTATAAAAAATAGAGAATTACAGTTTGAATCTCTTATTTCTAAGAAGGATGAAAATATTAATTTAAAAACTTTAAAACGTGATCCAGAAATTTCAGTACAACCTAAAAATTCTGAGCCAGATACATCAACTTTAAAGTCTTTAAAAAATATTAAAAGTGAGACTTCAACAAATACTATAAAAGATAGTAAAATAAAAGTAGTTACTCCTCAAAAATTACCAATTGATATCGTAGTTGTTGATCCGATTTATTCAGCTCTTCAATCATGCGGTTTCGAAGTTGTTCAAACTACAAATTCATCAGTAGGTGAATACGAAGAGTTAATAAAAAGAGGTGTTAGTGATACAGAAGAATTTTTAAGATTTGTTATAGTTAGTCGCGGAGCTATTGAACCTGCACTTGCTGTTGAAGCAGCAGTTCAAGAACTTAAGGAAACCTTATCAATACTTGAACCTTTGCCACATATTTTCGCAAGTGAAAAGAATCTATTATTGTCATTAGAGAAAAGCTATACTTTCAGTAATATTAATGAACGAGAAAAGATTATACGTTCATATACATTAGAAATTTTAAAAAAATTAGATATAAAACATCTTAGGTTACCGACTCAATTAGAACTTTTTTTAAGGAGAGAAGGTTTCGTAAGTATAAATAATCTGGTTTCGGTTCCTTTAGAATTTTTGAAACGTATAGGCTTAATCGAAAACGATCTAAAATTAATTGAACAATCGTTAAATTTATTTGGCCTTTCGCTAACTATTAATAAACACTTAACGTGGGAACTTATTCCTTACTCTTTACCATTTTAAACACTCAAAAACAAAACTAGTTTTAAAATAAAAATATGAATCATACATATATACCATCAGGAAAATACCAAGAGCGAAGTTGGTTTATTGTTGATGCAAACGATCAAACACTTGGTCGATTATCCACACAAATTGCCAATTTAATTCAGGGAAAACATCAAAATGCATATACACCTGGTTTTGATAGTAAAGTTCACGTTATTGTTATAAATGCTGAAAAAGTTCGCTTGACAGGAAAAAAATTAACACAAAAATTTTACTATAATCACACAGGAAAACCAGGTGAGTTAAAAACAAGATCATTATCTGTTTTACTTGAGAAATTTCCTTCTCGTGTTATTGAATTAGCAGTAAAAAGAATGCTCCCAAATGGGTTTGCTAAGACTGAGTTACCTAAAAGATTAAAAGTTTATGCTGGAGAAAATCATCCACATCAAGCCCAAAAACCAAAACAAATGATCTTTAGTATTTAACAAATAATTTATGACAGAATCACAATCAAGAAATGTACTTTCTACTGGGGTAGGCCGCCGAAAAAGTGCGACCTCCTTTGTTCAAATAATTCCAGGAAATGGTGAAATAATTGTCAATCAACAACCTGGAATTGATTATTTCCATTTTAATTCTCAAGCGGTAAGTATTTGTAGAACTGCATTAGAAATTTTCGACTCTGAGAAAGCCTATAATATAATTATTATTGTATCAGGAGGTGGTCTAACAGGACAAGTACAGGCTATTCGATTAGCTGTTTCAAAAGCTGTTTCAAAACTTGATATAAATAAACGAGTAAAACTTAGAAGTTTAGGATTATTAAGTCGCGATACTAGGGTCAAAGAACGCAAAAAATGTGGACTTAAAAAAGCTCGTAAAGCATCACAATTCTCTAAACGTTAATTAATATGATAAAAAAAAATATCCACCCTAAATGGTTTGAAAAAACACAAGTTTATTGTGATGGAAAATCTATTATGACGATCTCATCTACAAAAGCTGAATTACACGTAGATATTTGGTCAGGAAATCATCCTTTCTTCACAGGTTCGCAAAAAATTATTGATACTGAAGGTAGAGTAGAAAGGTTCTTAAAAAAATATAATATGGAATCAGAGGAGGATAATAAATAATTTATGCCAACGGTTCAACAATTAATTAGAAACGAAAGACGTGTTCTAAAGAAAAAAAGTAAAGCAGCAGCTTTAAACGCATGTCCCCAACGACGTGGGGTATGTACAAGAGTTTATATTGTAACACCTAAAAAGCCTAACTCTGCTATGCGAAAAGTAGCTCGAATCAGATTAACGTCAGGATTTGAAGTTACTGCCCACATTCCTGGTGAAGGTCATAACTTACAAGAACACTCAGTTGTTCTTATACGTGGTGGGCGTGTAAAAGATTTACCTGGTGTTCGCTATAGAGTAATTCGTGGTGCATTAGATACAGTCGGTGTTACAAAACGAATGCAAGGTCGTTCGAAATACGGTGCCCGTAAGCCTAAGACAACAAAATAGTAAAAACAATAATAATTAAATAGAATAAATAAAATGTCAAGACGAAAAAGAATTAAAAAACGTCTCCCTGGTCCAGATCCTATTTATCAAAGTTATTTAGTTAGTTTATTAAGTTTACGTGTCCTAAAAAGTGGCAAAAAACAATTAGCAGAACGAATAATTTACAAAGCTTTAGATTATATTAAACAAAAAACAAATTTAGAAGGATTAATAACATTAGAAAAAGCTGTTCAAAATGTTAGCCCTGTTGTAGAATTAAAACCAAAGAGAATTGGTGGTGCTACATATCAAGTTCCAATCGAAGTTAAACGACTTCGAGCAACAAATTTAGCCTTAAAATGGTTATTAAAGTATTCTCGAGAAAGATCTGGAAAAAATATGTCTTTTAAACTTGCTCGAGAATTAATGGATGCGTCAAAAGGAATTGGAAATTCTATCCGTCGAAGAGAAGAAATTCATAAAATGGCGGAAGCAAATAAAGCTTTTAGTTTTTTTAAATCTAAAAAATAGACTTTTTTGTAGTTTCCTTATTTAAAATTCGATAAAAAACAAAGGAATAAAAAAAATGGCTCGTGAAAAATTTGAACGTACAAAACCTCATGTAAATATAGGTACTATAGGACATGTGGATCATGGTAAAACAACATTAACAGCTGCGATTACAAGTGTTCTTTCTCTTACAGGAAAATCAAAAGCGAAAAAATATGATGATATTGACGCAGCTCCTGAGGAAAAAGCACGTGGTATTACTATTAATACAGCACACGTAGAATATGAAACTGAAAATCGTCATTATGCACACGTAGATTGTCCAGGTCACGCTGACTATGTGAAAAATATGATTACAGGGGCAGCACAGATGGATGCTGCTATTCTTGTAGTGTCTGCTGCTGACGGACCTATGCCACAAACACGCGAACATATTTTATTAGCTAAACAAGTAGGTGTACCTCATATTGTAGTATTTCTAAACAAAGCAGATCAAGTTGATGACCAAGAATTACTTGAACTTGTAGAATTAGAAGTTCGTGAATTACTTTCAACATATGATTTTCCTGGTGAGGATGTTCCATTTGTTTCAGGATCTGCATTATTAGCTTTAGAAGCAGTTACTACGAATGCAGTAAGTCAACGTGGTGAAAATCAATGGGTTGACAAGATTTTTGAATTAATGGAAGCTGTTGATAGTTATATACCAACACCTGAACGTGATGTTGATAAAACATTCTTAATGGCTGTCGAAGATGTATTCTCAATTACAGGGCGAGGAACAGTAGCTACAGGTAGAATTGAACGTGGTAAAGTTAAAGTTGGTGAGACAATTGAAATTGTAGGAATTCAAGAAACTCGATCTACAACAGTAACAGGTTTAGAAATGTTCCAAAAAACATTAGACGAAGGTTTTGCTGGTGATAACATTGGGATATTACTACGTGGTGTTCAAAAAGCTGATATCCAACGAGGTATGGTTCTAGCAAAACCTGGTACAATTAAACCACATAAACGTTTTGAAGCTGAAGTTTATGTTCTTAAAAAAGAAGAGGGTGGTAGACATACACCATTCTTAGCAGGTTATCGTCCACAGTTCTACGTTAGAACTACAGATGTAACAGGAAATATTACAGGATTCACTTCAGATGATGGTGCAGAGGCTGAAATGGTAATTCCTGGTGATCGTATAAAAATGACAGCAGAATTAATATCACCAATTGCTATTGAAGCAGGTATGCGTTTTGCTATCCGTGAAGGTGGACGTACTATTGGTGCTGGTGTAGTATCTAAAATATTAGAATAATACTCTTCAAAATGAAGAGATTTAAAAAAACCTGATCTATGACGAAAAATGGAGAAATCAGTTTCCGTATTCGATTAAAAGCTTATAACTCGCGAGTTTTAAGAATAAGTAGCTTGCTATTAGAAAAAGAGCTTGCAAAATTAGATAAAATTTATAGTGGACAAACTTCTTTAAAAGGACCTATTCGTCTACCTGTAAAAAAACGATATTATTCACTACTTCGATCTCCGCATATTGATAAAGATTCTCAAGAACAATTTGAGATTAGACGCCATAAATGGATTTTTGATATTCAAGTACCGAAAAAAAATTATATTAATTTATTAAGTAACATATCATTTCCACCTGGTGTTGATATTTCAATATTTTTTAACCAGATAATATAGAAAAAATTAGTCCCTAGTAAGGGACTAATTTTATTATGTTTCAAAACTTAATAAAGTTCATCTTCTTGGTTTGTTAAAATTTCACAATCAGATGTTGGATATGCAACACAAGTTAAAACGAACCCTTCTGAAATTTGATCATCTTCTAAGAAAGATTGTTCAGATTGATCAATAGTTCCTCCTACAACGCGGCCTGCACATGTTGAGCAAGAACCTGATCTGCAAGAATATGGTAACTCGAAGCCATTTTCTTCGGCTGCATCTAGAATATATTCATCATCATTGCAATTGATAACACGGTTTTGGTCACCGTCATCTGTAGGAAAGACAAGTTTAACTTTGTATGTTGCCATTTATATTTTCTATTTCTCTTTTTATATTTTTCTAAAATTCTTGATCTATAGATCGGCTTTCGTTCTTGATTATACAGAGTTTTAGAATTTAGTAAAGAGTTTTAGAAATTTTTTATGTGATAATAATTATAATTAAATAAGTTTATTTTTTTTAATAAACAATCTCTAAAAATTTTTAAACTATATTTTTTCAAGAAAGTCAAATCTTGTATACGGAGGCGAAAAAGAATGGCATTACCTTGGTATCGTGTCCATACTGTAGTCCTAAATGACCCTGGACGATTACTTGCGGTTCATATTATGCATACTGCCCTAGTTTCTGGCTGGGCAGGATCAATGGCTTTATACGAGCTTGCGATTTTTGATCCATCAGATCCTATTTTAAACCCTATGTGGCGACAAGGTATGTTTGTTATGCCTTTTATCACTAGATTAGGTGTAACAGATTCATGGGGCGGTTGGAGTATTACAGGTGAAGGAAGCTCGAATCCTGGAATATGGAGTTTCGAAGGTGTAGCTTTAACTCACATCGTACTTTCTGGTCTATTATTCCTAGCTGCTATTTGGCACTGGGTTTATTGGGATTTAGATGTTTTCAATATTGAAAGATCAGATGAAATTTCATTAGATTTACCAAAAGTTTTTGGTATTCACTTATTCCTATCAGGTTTACTTTGTTTAGGATTTGGTGCATTTCACGTTACAGGTTTCTTTGGTCCTGGTATCTGGGTTTCTGATCCATATGGATTAACAGGAAAAGTACAAGGTGTAGCACCTGCGTGGGGACCAGAAGGGTTTAACCCATTTAACCCAGGTGGTGTTGCTGCCCATCATATTGCTGCTGGAACTTTTGGTATTCTTGCTGGTTTCTTCCATATTATTGTTCGACCTCCACAACGTTTATATCGTGGATTACGAATGGGTAATATTGAAACAGTATTATCTAGTAGTATTTCAGCAGTATTCTTTGCAGCTTTTGTTACATCAGGAACAATGTGGTATGGATCTGCAACAACACCAATTGAACTTTTTGGTCCAACACGTTATCAATGGGATAGTGGATATTTCCAACAAGAGATTGAGAGACGAGTTGAAAATTCAGTTGCTGAAGGATTAAATAAATCTCAAGCATGGTCGCGTGTACCAGATAAATTAGCCTTTTATGATTATATCGGAAATAACCCTGCAAAAGGTGGTTTATTCCGTGCTGGTCCTATGAATAAAGGTGATGGTATCGCTGAAGCTTGGTTAGGTCATCCAATTTTCACAGATCGTGAAGGTCGTGAATTAACAGTTCGACGTATGCCAGCTTTCTTTGAAACATTCCCAGTTATTCTTCTTGACAAAGATGGTATTATTCGTGCAGATATACCATTCCGTCGTGCAGAATCAAAATACAGTATTGAACAAGTTGGTGTTAATGTAAGTTTCTATGGTGGAAAACTTAATGGCCAAACGTTTAAAGATGCACCTACAGTTAAAAAATATGCTCGTAAAGCTCAATTAGGAGAAGTATTCGAATTCGATAGAGCTAGTTTAGAATCTGATGGTGTATTCAGAAGCAGTCCTCGTGGCTGGTATACTTTTGGTCACGCTAATTTTGCTCTTATCTTCTTCCTTGGTCATTTATGGCATGGATCAAGAACATTATTCCGTGATGTATTCACTGGTATCGATGCTAGCATTACTGAACAAGTTGAATTTGGTATATTCCAAAAACTTGGTGATGAAAGTACACGAAGACAAGGAACTATTTAATAAGGGAGTACAAAATGGAAGCACTTGTTTATACGTTTTTACTTATTGGGACATTAATGGTTATATTCTTTGCGGTTTTCTTCCGTGAACCACCACGTATTATTAGCAAATAAGCGTATCACAATTAAAAATTTGTGACACGCGGCTAATAATTAGTCTTCGTGTTCCTCAAAAGGATCTCGCAATTCTTGAGCAGGTGGGCCAAACGCTACATAGATTGCATAAGCAACTATACCAAGCAATAAACATTCTAAGAATGTTACCAAAAGCAAAGATGAATCTAGATTCTCAATTGTCATAGTTGAGTTAGGTTTTAACTTTAGTTATTAATAATGGATTGGTTTAAAGGTAAATCTGAAAAGTAAATTTTATTTTTCATACTTTAGCCTTTCCTAACTATATTATAACTTGTCTTCAACCTAACACGGCAAGCTAAATGTTTGGGCGTCATTCATAAAGGAGTAATGATTAATGACTTTTAAAACAAAATTAGGAGCAATCCTAAGACCTTTAAACTCAGAGTATGGAAAAGTTGGTCCAGGTTGGGGTAGTACACCAATCATGGGATTAGTAATGGCATTATTTTTAGTATTTTTACTAATTATTCTTCAAGTCTACAATTCATCACTTATCTTAAATGATGTTGATGTAGATTGGAGCGCCTTATCAAAATAAGTTTTACTTATATTAAATAAATAGTTTTTACAAAGTAAAATTGTTGTTGATTTAAAATTTCTTTATTTAGAAATTTTAAATCAACAATCAATAGAATATTACTTTTTAGAAGACACTTCTTCAACTTCATGAAGAGCAAAATTATTAGTATTAGTACCTACATAATTTACTTTAGTAAATCGAACTAAAACAGGGTAGCGTAATTTTCCTTGATCAACTACAACAACAGTTCCTGTTTCGTTAAACCAGTAAGATTCTTTACGTAAGATTTTAACGGTAGAGCCTTTTTGAATCATTTGAATTTTTCCCTATGATTTTTTATCTATAGTATGATAATCAAAACATATAAAAAAAGACAGAATACTCATTTTTTTTTGATTTTAATAATAAAAATATTTTAAATAGAAACAAAAGAAGTATATAATAGTTTTAATATAAAAAAGTTTTTAACCAATCAGATAGATTTTATTTGTGTTTCGGTTTAAAAATTTCATATACTTTATTTCTTAGGAGGCTTTTAATTTATGATCGCACTATTTACAAGTGGTACTGATACCCTTGTTGCCGTGGATGCTGTACGGGATAATTCCACAGCTCCAACTTCTATAATAACCTATGGACGATTTTTAGAATATATTGATAATGGTTGGGTAAAAAAAGTAGATTTTTATAACAGTTCCAAATTTGCTGTAGTTGAAGCAGCAACACCCGAATCTGGATATAAATTACAAAGAATTGGAGTAAATGTTCCAAATAAAGATGTAAAATTAATTAGGAAATTAAAAGATTCCAATATAAATTTTGATGTCCATGCAACTGAAACATCAACTAAACCCTTTGAACTTTTCTCCGTAAACTTTTTTACTGTTTCAATAGTTTTTGGTTTACTTTTAGGGGTTTACTTACTTGTCAACCGAGCTACTGATAAATCAAATAAAGCAGGAAGAAATAGTTCTGGAGGTGGAGGAAATCCTTTTAATCCTTTTGGTTTCAGACAATTTTTTCAGACTCGTGCAAGATATGATAGCGTACCAGTAACTGGTGTAACATTTGATGATGTTGCGGGTATTGATGAGGTTAAAGAAGAATTCCAAGAAATCGTTACTTTCTTGAAAAAGCCTGAGCGCTATACACGCGTGGGTGCAAAAATTCCTAAAGGTGTTTTATTATCTGGACCTCCAGGTACTGGTAAAACATTATTAGCAAAAGCAATAGCAGGTGAAGCCAAAGTTCCTTTCTTTAGTTGTTCGGCTTCTGAATTTGTAGAACTCTTTGTAGGTATAGGTGCCTCAAGAATTAGAGATTTATTCCGAAGAGCAAAAGCAAAAACTCCTTGTATTATATTTATTGATGAAATTGATGCAGTAGGACGTCAGCGAGGATCTGGTGTTGGTGGTGGAAACGATGAACGTGAACAAACACTGAACCAGTTATTAACAGAAATGGATGGGTTTGAAACTAATAATGGTGTTATCGTAATTGCTGCTACAAACCGTGTAGATATCCTAGATTCTGCTTTACTAAGACCTGGTCGTTTCGATAGACAGCTTACAGTAGGGTTTCCTGATGCAAAAGCTCGACTTGCTATTCTGAAAGTTCATGCTAAAGATAAAAAACTTGACAAGGATGTAGAAATACAAACTATAGCTAAACGTACACCTGGATTTTCTGGCGCAGATTTAGCAAATGTCATGAATGAAGCGGCTATTTTAACAGCTCGTTATAATGAAAAAGCTATCACAACTAAAAGATTAAATGAAGCTTTAGATAAAGTAACAGGTGGGATACCTAGACCACCAATGGAAGAAAATCGTTATAAGCGAATTTTAGCTTACCACGAAGTTGGTCATGCTTTAACAGCATCTTTATTGGAATATCATGATCCTGTTGAAATGGTTTCTTTAATTCCAAGAGGACGTACTCGTTCTTCAACAACGTTCGTCCCTAGTGAAGAAACAATGTATTCAAGAAATCAATTATTAACTCGATTAGTTAGTCTTTTAGCAGGAAGAGCCGCGGAAGAAGTAGTTTTCGGAAAAGCAGAAGTTACAACAATTGCAGTTGATGATATTCAAAGAGCAACTTCTTTAGCTAGACAAATTGTCACAGAGTATGGAATGTCTCCTCTTGGGCCTGTGGCATTAGAAGATACTCAACCCCGTGATGCAATGATTCGAAATTCGGGTCAAAGTTATTCTGAGGAAATGACAACTTTAATTGATACCATCGTAAGACTTCATATAGAACATGCTTATAATGAAGCTTTATCAATAATTCAAAACAATCGTTCTCTTCTAGATAAACTTGTTAACCAAATCATTCAAAAAGAAACGCTTGAAGGATATGAGATACGAAGTTTATTAGCGGAAGCCAAACCAATAAGATTATTGTTACCTGCAAGTAAACTAAAACAAAATTCTTCTGTTGTTGAACTTATTCGTGAAGAAATGGAAGGTCTATTAAACACAGATAAATATATCCAACGAATTAAAAAAATAAGATCACAAGAAGATGAGGAAAAGCTGCTTGAAGAAGTAATGGATGAAGCAAGTTTAAAAGTACAACAAAGTGAAAAATTGTCATCTGTCGTAAACTTACTTTCTTCTGAAGCTAACATTAACTAAATACTCTAAACGCGGGACTGACGGGACTCGAACCCGCAACTTCCGCCGTGACAGGGCGGTACTCTAACCGATTAAGCTACAATCCCATTAAGTAATTAAAAATTTTATATTATTTTTGGATTCTAGTCTAAAGGAATCAAAAATTTAGGAGAGAAAGGGATTCGAACCCTCGGTACAAAAGAAATTGTACAACAGATTAGCAATCTGCCGCTTTCGACCACTCAGCCATCTCTCCAAATGCTTTCAATTACTTTGGCTTTGGCTGGACTTGAACCTGCGACCTTGGGCTTATGAGTCCCCTGCTCTAACCACTGAGCTACAAAGCCTTTTTACTTCTTTTAGTTTAATAGCAACTAGTCTACCTTGTATAATTACTTAATCTAGAATGCTTTTATAAAAAATTATTAAAAAATTCGTAAAACCAAAAAAAATACGGATTCTAAGAACAATTAATGTCGAAAACGTTTTATGCGAAAACAAGATTGTCCAATAAAAAAAGAATGGATAGTTTTAAATGTTGAGCTTTCTTTTGGAGTAAACGACCCGAAAAAAATAGATATTCAAGAACTAAAAAAAACTTATAAGATAACAGAAAGTTTAGAAAAATTAGATCGTGACTTAATAGGTTTAGGTTCTGTAAAGAAAAGAATTCAAGAAATTACGGCAATTCTTTTTATGGACAAAATTAGACAAGATTTTGGTTTAAGTAAATACTATCCAGGTCTACATATGTCTTTTACTGGAAGTCCAGGGACAGGAAAAAGTACTGTTGCTTCACGAATGGCTGAACTGTTACAAAATTTAGGGTATTTATCACGTGGGCAACTTATTGTAGTTAGTCGTGATGATTTAGTTGCCCAGTTTGTTGGACAAACAGCACCAAAAACCAAAGATGTCTTAGAAAAATCGATGGGTGGAGTTTTATTAATTGATGAAGCTTATTATCTTTATAAGCCTAACAATGAGAAGGATTATGGTGGAGAAGCAATCGAAATGTTGCTTCAAGTAATGGAGAATAAGAGAACTGATTTAGTTTTAATTTTCGCTGGTTACAGTGAACCCATGAAAATGTTCTATCGCTCAAATCCGGGGTTATCATCAAGGGTTGCTCACCATATAGATTTTCCAGATTATAGTCGTGAAGAACTTTTAACAATTGCTAAAAAACTTTTCCAAGAAAGACAATATGAATTAAGTTTTTATGCTGAAGAAGTTTTCCTTAAGTATTTAGATTTAAGATGCCAATTACCTCTTTTCGCAAATGCACGAAGTATAAAAAACATAGTTAATCGTGCTTGTTTTCGATTAGCCTCAAGAGTAATGGGTGAAACAGGAGTATTTACTTATAAGAGTTTAATTAATATTACTCCATACGATTTAATATTAAGTACACTTTTCTTAAAGGGATTAAAAACTTTTCCAATGACAAAAATTGGGTATAGTAAAAGAAATTCTGAAATAAGAACAGTTTTTCAAGTTCTTGAATACGAAAAGCTAAATTATGTTGAAAAACCAGGAAAACCACAGAGATCTTCTAAAGTATTTCCTGTGTATGTATGGAAAAATTTTTCTTAATAAATAAGACAAATTTTAGGTTTAATTGTGTTCTAAATTAAAGAATTAGATTTATGGGAAAAGTTTACGATTGGTTTGAAGAAAGACTAGAAATTCAAGCTATAGCTGATGATATTACAAGCAAATATGTTCCACCTCATGTGAATATATTCTACTGTTTTGGTGGAATAACTCTGGTTTGTTTCCTTATTCAAGTAGCAACAGGGTTTGCAATGACTTTTTATTATCGACCAACAGTAAGTGAAGCATTTTCTTCAGTAGAATATCTAATGACAGATGTTAATTTTGGTTGGCTTATAAGATCAATTCACCGTTGGTCTGCAAGTATGATGGTATTAATGATGATCCTTCATGTTTGTCGTGTATATTTAACTGGTGGATTTAAAAAACCTAGAGAATTAACTTGGATGACAGGCGTACTTTTATCAGTCGTTACTGTATCGTTTGGTGTAACAGGATATTCATTACCTTGGGATCAAGTTGGTTATTGGGCTTGTAAAATTGTAACTGGTGTACCAGAAGCAATTCCTGTTATAGGATCTCCACTTGTAGAATTATTACGTGGAGGTGTCAGTGTTGGACAAGGAACATTAACACGATTCTATAGTCTTCATACATTTGTATTACCTTTAATTGCTGCGGTTTTAATGTTAACACATTTCTTAATGATTCGTAAACAAGGGATCTCAGGTCCACTTTAAATTCAGAATCAGTAATACAATCTAGTAGCAATTATCAAAACATAAGGAGAAAAATTTATGTCTGTTATAAAAAAACCCGATTTAACAAATCCAGTTCTACGTGCTAAATTAGCAAAAGGTATGGGACACAATTATTATGGTGAACCTGCATGGCCTAACGATTTATTATATATCTTCCCTGTAGTAATCTTAGGTACATTTGCCCTTGTGATCGGATTATCTATTTTAGAACCTTCTGCTTTAGGTGAAAAAGCAAATCCTTTCGCAACACCATTAGAAATTTTACCAGAATGGTATTTCTTCCCTACATTTAATTTATTACGTGTTTTACCTAATAAACTTTTAGGTGTACTTGCAATGGCTGCAGTTCCTGCAGGTTTACTGACAGTTCCTTTCCTTGAAAATATAAACAATTTCCAAAATCCATTTAGAAGACCTATTGCTTCAGCTGTATTTTTATTTGGAACTTTTGTTGCAATTTGGTTAGGAATTGGTGCTTGTTTACCAATTAATAAAGCAGTAACTTTAGGATTATTTTAAATTTTTAATGATAAGTTAAAAAAACTAACTCTACCCTAAATTTAGGGTAGAGAAATTAATAATGTAATTTTTTATTTTAATGTGATTTTACCACCAGCTTCTTCAATTTGTTTCTTAATGTCATCAGCTTCAGTTTTTGATGCTTTTTCTTTAATAGGTTTTGGAGCAGACTCAACTAGATCTTTAGCTTCTTTTAAGCCTAGACCAGTTAAAGTTCTAACAACTTTTAAAACCCCAAGTTTTTTATCAGCAGGAGGTGCTTCAGCTAGAATTACATCAAACTCTGTTTTAGCTTCTTCAGCAGGTTGTGCAGGTCCTGCGGCAGCTGCCGGTGCTCCTACAACAAATCCAGCCGCTTGAGAAGCATCAATATTAAATGTTTTTTCTAATTTTTCGACAAGGTCAGATACCTCAATAAGTGTAAGACTCTTTAAATCTTCAAGAATTTGATCAGTTTTTCCAGACATTTTTTATAAGAAGGGGTTACTTTTGGATGAAATAAGCAAGAATGGAAGTTTATAATACAGAATAATCAATTTCTATTGAAGGTCCCATACTACTACAAACATACATGCGTTTTAAGTATTTTCCTTTTACGCCTGTCGGTTTATTTTGTAAAATCGATTTATAGACTGTCAGAAGATTGTCTTGTAATTGCGTTTCAGTAAAATTCACTTTACCAAAATTGATATGAACAATACCAGTTTTATCTACCCGATATTCTAGTTTCCCACGTTTAAATTCCTGCACAGCAGATTTTATATCTTTTGTAACTGTTCCTGCCTTGGGTGAAGGCATTAGTCCTTTAGGACCAAGTACCCGACCTAATTTAGCAATTTTAGGCATCATATCTGGTTCGGCAATTAAAACATCAAAATCTGTATAACCTTGGTTTATTTGTTCAATCAAATCCTCAGCACCAATTCGCTCTACTCCAATATCAGTCGATGATAATCCACTATCTGCACTTGCTATAGCTACAACTCTGATATTTTTTCCTGTCCCATGAGGCAATACAACCGTTGCTCGAAGTTGTTGGTCTGCATATTTGGGATTTAAATTTAAACAGAAATGAACCTCACTTGATTCTACAAACTTCGCAGTTGCAGTTTTTTTTAACAGTTCAATACTTTCTTCAATAGAATAAAGCTTATCTTGAACTAAATTTTTAGCTTCTTTAAACCTTTTAGATGTAAGTCGCATAATTTTTTCTCCTTAAGAATCTTGGATAGTTATACCCATATTCTTAGCTGTACCTTCTATTATTCTTATAGCCGCATCAATATTATTTGTGTTTAAATCGGGTAATTTTATACGTGCTACTTCTTCTAAACCTTTTCTTGTAATCGACCCAACCTTAACTTTATTTGGTTTTGAAGACCCTTTACTAATTTGTAAATTTACTTTTAGTAAAACTGAAGCAGGTGGTGTTTTCAAAATAAATGAAAAACTTCTATCTTCATAGACAGAAATTTCTACTGGAATAATTAAATCACCTTTATCTGCTGTACGTGCGTTATAGTCTTTGCAAAATAAAGCTATATTTACCCCATGTTGACCTAAAGCAGGACCTACAGGGGGAGCAGGTGTGGCTTTACCTGCACGTAACGCTAGTTTTACAACAGCGACAATTTTTTTTGGCATTTTACGAAAAAGTTTTAAATAATTGTTCTAAAATTCAATATATAGAAGAGAA